AGGAATTACTTAGAAGTACAGTTTGTGAAACAGCCCTTCCTATCTGATAGAAAAGGATCCCATGATCCTGAACCGATCTTACCTGAGATCGCAAATCCCAAGTTTGTCTATGAAGAGCAGATCTAATTATATTAGTGTCTATAATGGATTTTTTTTGTATAATACTAATCGATAAGGCCTCATTAGTAAATGCTACAAGATCTCGTACATTGGAACCCATGGTTATGGACCCGAATCCATTAGTATGGAACATTTTCTTTTCCAAGTGAAATCCCTTAGTATATGAAAGAGTGAAAAAGTGTTTTCGTTGTTGTGGAATAAGAAGCCTTCGTATCTTAATGCATGTACTTAATTTATTCGGAGCTATTAGAGCGGGATCCACTTTTTGAGGAATATGAGTCGAAGCAATAATAAGAATATTTCCAGTGGAACATCTTTCACAATCCCTGGAGAGATAGTTCACTAATAGACCGAGGGATAAGTAATTCGACTCATCCGCATCCAGATCATGAATGTTTGGAATCCATATTATGCAAGGAGACATTGCTTTTGCTAATTCGAATTGCAAGGTGATATAAAATCGGTCTATTTCCGGCAGTATATCCAGAGGTAGAATATTCATACTAGTTAGAAACTCCAGCTCCCTATCAGGGTCAAGGTCGATATCGTCACTATCATCAATATTGTCACTATCATCAATATCGTCACCATCGTCAAGCTCGTCCTCACCCTCATCAATAAAAAAATCCTCAAGATTCTTCTTCAGGAACTTGTTCATAAATACTGTAATGAAAGGAACATAGGAGTTTGTTGCTAGGTATTTGACCAAATAGGATCGTCCAGTTCCTATAGAACCTATCACTAAAATACCCCTAGGGAGGGGTAGGGCTAAGCGGAGCGAAAAGGGTTTTCCATGAGATGGGAAATGAAAACTATTAGCCCCCCACAGGGTTTGTGAATAAATAATTGTCTGATAATGAGCAAGGAATATCCGTCTTTCTGCTAAACAGGATGTATTGAACTCATAATTCATTAGATCCTTTTTATGAATGTCAACTAAGTATCGTAAGTAAATTACTCCCGGTTGTTCAATCATTTGATAACCAGAGTTATTCTTTGATAAATGATCACTATGAGTCAGACTCAATAGAATTTGATCAATCCTTTTTTCTGTCGTTAAGGTAGAGAACTGAACCAAGAATTCTCTTTCTTTATCATCAATCGAATCACTGTTCAAGACCCAGGATTCTATTTTATTATCAATCCACGCACCATTCCCGGTTTTTCTTTTTATTATCAAGGAATGGATCACTTTACTTGTATGACTTATATGTCTCGTATTTATATAAAAAGTGATTCGATTGATGGGATTTGGTATGATACTTATGAGATCGATGAGATTCCAATATTTCTTATTAGAACGTATTGATTCGACCCCATAAACGGGACCAACATCCCATACCATGTCGTCATCAGAAACAACAATATCCCATATTAGTTGTAGAAAATCTACGACTGGTTCCAGAACAACTAGAAAGGGTTTCATTAACCAGAAAGAATCCAGGTCAGGTATAGGATACCTACCCAGAAGTTTTCGCAACTCAATGATGTATGATGGAATCATCAAAAATTTGGCCTCTTCGAACTCTGTCTGTAACTCACTATAGACTCGAGAAACAAAGAGAAGATGTGTATAAACGAGATATCCAGCAACAAGAAGAAGGAAAGGGATTGAATAGTGTAACTCCCAAACATTTAGCGATCTCAGATGTGTCGATATCAATAGTGACTCATTATTTTGATGAAAAATTTCGTCGGATAGAAGAAGATTATGTAAACAATTAGTCCGAATCTCACTTATCCGATTCCATATCTTAAGATTGCATTGTATCTTCCACAATGCAATCTTAAGATATGATATATGTAATCTATGCATAATATTATGAAAAAGGTCTGAAAAAGTATCTAAAAATATGAAATTTAGATATTTGTACCCTGTCGAGGTAAGGAACCATGGTATATATGTTTTGAATAGATTCCATTTTGAGAGAGTTGAAAAAGCACTATCTCGTTGAAAGGTTCTATACATCTGCCTTTTCTCAAGGCATTTTTTTGGACAAGGACTCCGTTTTTTCCTCTTTTCGGATGGTAAATATTTCTCAGAACATGGAGTGTGAATCAAACCTATGTTTGAATTGAGATACTGATGCAAGTTCTTCCCTTCTGAAACAGGTAGATTCATATCTGAAAGAGGTTGACAATAAGTTCTTTCAAAATTGACTATTTGTACCTCTGTTAGAGGTGTTCCAGAAATGTCTGCGATCGAGTAAATAGCTCTACGAACGAATGGATCGGATCGAATTGGAAAATGGAAAGATTTGTACAAGTTATACCCTTCGTCGCCACTTTGCGGAAAATCGTTAGTCAATATGTTACATACCTGTGACTCGATTGGTGAAATAGTATCTCTCTCCAAAAAAGCATGTTTTTTTTTACCACCGCAAAAATATAATATTTTGTTGCGAATGAACAAGATATTGAGGAATTGTCCATACGTAAAATCATAATTATTGATACAGGCCTTTTCCACATAAAAAGGAAATTTTTTGTTACAATAGAAGCCGAAGTGATATCGATTATTCAAGAATCGAAGTCGATTTGCTTTATAAAAAGAGGATATCAATGAACTTCTATGAAATGGTTTCACGGGATTCAGCCAATTGTCTTGATCGTGGGATATCATTGAAAAATAGGAATCCGTGTTATCAAAAGATTTCCTGCAATTCTTTAATGGTGATATTGTTCCTTCATTGATCAAGAATTTCGATTTTGGGGAAGTATCGTGGTCATCCAATAAGTGGATCTCGGACCTATGAATGGGGATACTCCCGAAACTCACAAAGAAAAAAGGAAGTGAGTTAGACAAAAAGAAAGAAAGTGGCTTAGACAAATATTTTTTGTCGATAACCTCAGACCAATCACTCGAATATTGATTAATATGTAATTGTAATCGATCGAACACTACTTGAAAACGGCTATTCTGCTCAGAAATGAAATGGTCCAAATGTTCCTGGAAATTCTTGCTCCCATTGGACCATTTGTATCTATATGCATCAGGATCCCAATTCATGGATCTCTCCGTTTGAGAAATCAAAATAAGAAGATCGAACCATTTCTTCTGACCCTTTTTCATCAAATTTGATAAATGTTGGTTGATCGTGTATTTCATTAGAATTCTATGATTCAGAGTATCATTTCCTATTTGATACCTTTGAATTCCATATTCCAAGTTGCGATCGAATCGATTCTTTTTAATGAATCGATTCAATACATTTCTTCTGTAACCAGAGGTGCTATATTGGATTTGAATCAGATTCCGCATAAATCTATATTGATTGACTGCCCCCATTATGTTGTTGCTAGCAAATAACACTATTTTTGGTTGAGGAGGTAGAACCAATAAAGATTGATTTTTCAATTCATCCCTGGAGTTGAATACCTCATTCAAGAATTGTTTTTGTTCCAATCGGGAGGGATAAATAGAAAAAGTAAATTCCTTATAATACACCAGATCCGGCTCGGTTATTGATAGAGTGAATAGATCTGCCATTTCTTGAAATATCTCTTCTAATTCAAAATCGTGGTGTAACGTGTATCCCCCCCTGTTCCATAGATGAAATAAACCAAAAAACGGATTTTTGTTCAAGAATGAAATCTTATTGGAACTGTCCAGTTCATCCTTCGGAACCATATCACATCCCGGATCTGATGAAATAGGATGAATTGAGACGGTATTTTGTAAGTAAATAATTCTCTTTAATATATTAACTATTTCTTTATTTTCCGATCGCCTGGAAAGAACAAAAGAAACATCTTGTTCTTTCTTCAACAATTTCTGATCTCTAGTGGACCTCTCAGTAGGATTCGAACCCAGATGAAGTTCTGACCATCTGTCAGAGAAAAAAGAACGATTGGCTCTTGCAGGATTCAAAAGAAATTCTTCGATTTTTTCCGGAAGCAGATGATTATTCATCTCCTTCTCACGTTCCATGAATAGTCGGTACATTGAGGAATATCCAGAAAGGTTTTTAGGGAATCGCTCTGATTCTATCTCTGTTCGTTCCGTTTGAAGAAAGGAAGGATCCCAACAAAGAATCGATCTTTCTTTTAGTTGCTGAATCTCTCTTTGATTGATCAATGTGTGATATTTCGAATCCTCATTCCTAATAGAATCGAAATGATCCTTGGATTGATCAGAAGATCCTTTCAATTGGCTAGAATCCGTTACTTGAATGAAACTAGATCTCGTGGAATCATATTGAATATTTGATGATACATTCCGTACCTTGCTAAAAAACCGATCCTTGTTTACCAACCACACATTGTCTAACAAAATCCAATTCTCTCTCGACATGTTCCTCAAAAAATCCGATTCGTGCGGATTCTTCCCCCAACTAACGAAGAGATCTTGACGGAATTGCCACATATGAAATTGAGCACAATTTTGCAAAGAAATAGCCCGCTTGTTTCTCAAGAAGAGATGGGAAACATGCTCAATATCATTTGATTGAATAGTTGACCCAGCCCCTTGTTGTTTGAAGAAACCCTCCACTTCAATTGGTGTTTTTTCACGAAAAGCAAACATGAGATAATAAATCCAGTCTTTCACTAAGATTTCGAAAAGCTGTCCCGAATTCAAGTTGATTATGTTTCGCCTCTTCCTCGGAGAAAAACGATCAAACAATTCCCAATCATGGTCCTTGCGGATCGGATCATCCATATAATATACAAAAAGAAACTCCAGATATTTGATATCTTTCTCTTTGAATGAGATTTCAATTCCAGCAACGGTTTCATTAGATATCTTACAACTAGAATCCCTCTTTTTTCCTATCCAGTTCCTCCACCACCGCGAACCCCAGTTAGATTCCGGCATGATAAACTTTTTAGTTATTGGGAGAACCCGAGTACTCCCTTTCGGATCCAGGAAAGAGCTTTCA